AAAATTACAGAATTAATAACCAACTCATCGCTTCACATTATCTAGATCTAAACAACCAGTCAAGATATGATATATTGGTCATATCATTGTAGCAACTGAAATCTTTTTTGCATAAACACAAAAAAAAACCAAACCAATCTGATTATGAGTTTGGGAAGCGAAATCTAGAATGATGTGGATAAATGGAAGAACGGTGAGAGAAAGAGATAAAAAGAACGCCAATGATATATGATTCCAATATAATATGTAAGGTCTATGAATCATTTCATAAAAAGCAATGTAATAAAGCATCAAACTAATTCCTCCCGAATTAAATGAATATGTTCATAGAAAAAAAATCAAGAGCCTAGAGCCAATAAAGACTGAGAAGATTGACTCAAGAACAGGAGCTCCATTGTATAATTCAGACCTAACCATTAATTGAGAAGCGATGGGAACGACGGAAACCTGTGAATACAGAAGATTCTATTAAAAACGAATCCTAATGATTCATTGAGTGGGATGGCGGAACAAACCAGGTATCAATTCATTTGTTCTGAAAGATCGTGGGCTAACCTTACAATTGAAATAGATATTGAAAGAGTAAATGTTCGCCCGCGAAAGCTTTATTTTACCGAATTGCTCTATTTTTTGAGCGATCCGATATGATAAAGACAAAACAAAATAAAGATTCGTTATAGCCTTATATATTATTATATTATAAATAAATTATAAATAAAAAATTACATTATCTAGAAATATATGTTTAGCTATATATCCAAAAGCTATATATAAACAAGATATAAAAATTTCTAATAGAAATAGATTAGATGAAAATTAGATGAAATATCAAAGAATCCCACGATTCAGTGTATTATTCAAAAAAATGGAATTTTATCTTAACTAAATTTTTTTGAATCATTTCATTCGCGAGGAGCTGGATGAGAAGAAACTCTCATGTCCGGTTCTGGAGTAGAGATGGAATTTTAAAAAGACCCATCCACTATAACCCCAAAAGAACCAGATTCCGTAAACAACATAGAGGAAGAATGAAGGGAATATCTTATCGAGGTAATCGTATTTGTTTCGGTAGATACGCTCTTCAAGCACTTGAACCTGCTTGGATCACATCTAGACAAATAGAAGCGGGGCGACGAGCAATGACACGAAACGTACGCCGTGGTGGAAAAATATGGGTACGTATATTTCCAGACAAACCAGTTACAGTAAGACCTACAGAAACACGTATGGGTTCGGGGAAAGGATCCCCCGAATATTGGGTAGCTGTCGTTAAACCAGGTAGAATACTTTATGAAATGGGCGGAGTAGCAGAAAATATAGCTAGAAAAGCTATTTCAATAGCGGCGTCCAAAATGCCTATACGAACTCAATTCATTATTTCGGGATAGGAATAAAAGAAAAAGAGGTCTTTGGGATGAAAAAAAATTGCAGGTTTCTTTTTTTGATTTTGGACAAACAATATTTCTTTTTTTTTCCTTCGTTCTTTGCATTGAAAAATCGAATAAAAAAATGATATGATTCAACCCCAGACCCATTTGAATGTAGCGGACAACAGCGGGGCCCGAGAATTGATGTGTATTCGAATCATAGGAACTAGTAATCGCCGATACGCTCATATTGGTGACGTTATTGTTGCTGTGATCAAAGAAGTAGTACCAAATATGCCTCTAGAAAGATCAGAAGTAATCAGAGCTGTAATTGTACGTACCTGTAAAGAACTCAAACGTGACAACGGTATGATAATACGATATGATGACAATGCTGCAGTTATTATTGATCAAGAAGGAAACCCAAAAGGAACTCGAATTTTTGGTGCGATCGTCCGGGAATTGAGACAGTTAAATTTTACTAAAATAGTTTCCTTAGCCCCTGAGGTATTATAAGACGAGACCATGATATAGTTATAGTAAGCGAATGAAATAGATTAATTAGTAGATTGTGTTTCACGCATATACCTTTAATTTAATATTTAATAGAATTCATAAATAAAAAAATAAAAAAGAGCATGTTGATTATATCAAAATTAGCAGGCACCAATAATTTTAGTTCATCATGGGTAGGGACACTATTGCTGACATAATAACCTCTATACGAAATGTCGACATGGATAGAAAAGTAACGGTTCGAATAGCATCTACTAATATCACCGAAAACATTGTTAAAATACTTTTACGGGAAGGTTTTATCGAAAACGTGAGGAAACATCAGGAAAGCAACAAATATTTTTTGGTTTTAACCCTGCGACATAGAAGGAATAGGAAAGGAACATATAGAACTATTTTAAATTTAAAACGGATCAGTCGACCTGGTCTACGAATCTATTCTAACTATCAACGAATTCCTAGAATTTTAGGTGGTATGGGGATTGTAATTCTTTCTACTTCTAGAGGTATAATGACAGACCGAGAGGCTCGCCTAGAAAGAATTGGTGGAGAAATTTTGTGTTATATATGGTAATCCTTCTGATATTCGAATTGGATCCGGAACTTCCTATTTGTGAAAAAAAAAAGAGAAAGGGCGGGTTGTCTAATATCACTACTCCTCCATTAATTAATACTTTAAGGGGGTTTTACCTGGAATGAAAGAACAAAAATGGATTCATGAAGGTTTAATTACTGAATCACTTCCCAACGGTATGTTCCGGGTGCGTTTAGATAATGAAAATATGATTCTAGGTTATGTTTCAGGAAGGATCCGACGTAGTTTTATACGGATACTACCAGGAGATAGAGTCAAAATTGAAGTAAGTCGTTATGATTCAACCAAAGGGCGTATAATTTATAGAATCCGAAACAAGGATTCGAATAATTAGGGAGTTTTTCAACTTCAACATTCCTTTTTTCATGGAGATACAATTCGAAGTTCAAAATTTCAAGAAACTTATTTTCTTCCAAGAAGTAGATTCTTAATTAAGTTAAGGTAAGGAATAACAAATATGAAAATAAGGGCTTCTGTTCGTAAAATTTGCGAAAAATGTCGACTGATCCGTAGACGGGGACGAATTATAGTAATTTGTCCCAACCCGAGACATAAACAAAGACAAGGATAATTTTTCGAAAAGAGATTCTCTAAAGAACCCGATGTACAAATAAAAAAAAATCATGTTTTGACATGAAATGGATATATCCATATATCTCTTACTCATATTTATGAGATGATAAAATATGGCAAAACCTATACCAAGAATTGGTTCACGTAGGAATGGACGTATTGGTTCACGTAAGAGTGCGCGTAGAATACCAAAGGGAGTTATTCATGTTCAAGCAAGTTTTAACAATACCATTGTGACCGTTACAGATGTACGGGGTCGGGTGGTTTCTTGGTCCTCGGCCGGTACTTGTGGATTCAGGGGTACAAGAAGAGGGACGCCATTTGCTGCTCAAACCGCAGCAGGAAATGCTATTCGTACAGTAGTGGATCAAGGTATGCAACGAGCAGAAGTCATGATAAAGGGTCCTGGTCTCGGAAGAGATGCAGCATTACGAGCTATTCGTAGAAGTGGTATACTATTAAGTTTCGTACGGGATGTAACTCCTATGCCACATAACGGCTGTAGACCTCCTAAAAAAAGACGTGTATAGGAATAAACTGTGTAGAAATAAACATTGAAGAGATTTCAAGAGAAATAAATGATTCAATGATCTGATCAAGTAATATTACTATGGTTCGAGAGAAAGTAACAGTATCTACTCGGACACTGCAGTGGAAGTGTGTTGAATCAAGAGTAGACAATAAGCGTCTTTGTTATGGACGCTTTATTCTGTCTCCACTTATTAAAGGTCAAGCCGACACAATAGGCATTGCGATGCGAAGAGCTTTGCTTGGAGAAATAGAAGGAACATGTATCACACGTGCAAAATCTGAGAAAATACCCCATGAATATTCTACCATAGTAGGTATTCAAGAATCAGTACATGAAATTTTAATGAATTTGAAAGAAATTGTATTGAGAAGTAATCTGTATGGAACTCGCGGCGCGTTTATTTGTGCCAGGGGTCCTGGATATGTAACTGCTCAAGACATCATTTCACCGCCTTCTGTGGAAATCGTTGATAATACACAACATATAGCTAGACTGATGGAACCGATTGATTTGTGTATTGGATTACAAATCGAGAGGAATCGCGGATATAGTATAAAAAGGCCAAATAACTTTCAAGACGGAAGTTATCCTATAGATGCTGTATTCATGCCTGTTCGAAATGCGAATCATAGTATTCATTCTTATGGGAATGGGAATGAAAGACAAGAGATACTTTTTCTCGAAATATGGACAAATGGGAGTTTAACTCCTAAAGAAGCACTTCATGAAGCCTCCCGTAATTTGATTGATTTATTTATTCCTTTTCTACATGCGGAAGAAGAAACTTTACATTTAGAGTACAATCAACACAAGAGCACTTTACCCCCTCTTACTTTTCATGATAGATTGGCTAAACTAAGGAAAAACAAAAAAGAAATAGAATTGAAATATATTTTTATTGACCAATTAGAATTGCCTCCCAGGATCTATAATTGCCTCAAAAGGTCCAATATACATACATTATTAGACCTTTTGAATAAGAGTCAAAAGGATCTTATGAAAATTGAAGATTTTCGCATAGAAGATGTAAAACAGTTATTGGGCATTCTAGAAAAACATTTCACAATTGATTAACCGAAGAATAATAAATAGATTGAATTTTTTTCATATTTTTTTTTTTTTTTTAGAAAAAAAAACTGGGTTTTGAATCTTTAACCAAATCCATATATTCGGAACAGATTCAGAATTTAATTGAATAGATGTATGTATCTAGGGAGAATTCACTTTGAAGCGACTATTCCCTAGATACACATGCGGGATATTTTATTTCACAATTGAATCAATTGAAATTTAAAAAAGACCTAAAGTTAGGGATTTATCAATAGGTAATGTTGCTCCAATACCCAACCAAAGGGCCACTGCGGTACCAATCAAAAAAACGGTTGTCGCTACTGGACGACGAAATGGATTTTGGAAT